TATTCTACGCGCACTCTTACGTAAACCAATACGCCCATTCCTACGTGAACCAATTCTTGGTACAGGTTTTGCCATATTTTATCATCTCATAAATATAAGTCAGAGATATATGGATATATCCATTTCATGTCAAAACGGATCCTTTCTTTTTTTTATTTGTATATCCAGAAAGTCTCTTTTATTTTAGAAAGATTATCCTTGTCTTTGTTTATGTCTCGGGTTGGTACAAATTACTATAATTCGTCCCCGTCTACGGATCAGTCGACATTTTTCACAAATTTTACGAACAGAGGCCCTTATTTTCATATTTGTCATTCCTTAACTTAATTTCTAATTTACTTATTGGAAGAAAATCAGTTTCTTGAAATTTTGAACTTTCGAATTGTATCTCTTCGAAAGCAATATTGAAGTTGAAAAAATAAATCAACTAATCGTTTGAATCCTTGTTTCAGAGTCTATAAATTATATGCCCTTTGGTTGAATCATAACGACTTATTTCAATTTTTATTCTATCTTCCAGTAGTATACGTATAAAACTACGCCGAATCCTTCCTGAACCATAACCTAGAATCCGATCTTCATTATCTAATCGAATCTTAAGTATACCATTCGGAAGTGATTCAGTAATTCAATTTCCATGAATCCATTTTTTTTTCCTTTTATTCCAGGTAAAACAAAACCTCTTTGAAGTATTAACTAATGTAGTAGGAGAGTTATATTAGAAACCCATTTTTTTTTCACAAATTAATAGGAAAGTTCCATATCTAAGTTGGATATAAGAAAGCTTACCATATATAACATAAGATTTCTCCGCCAATTCCTTCTAGTCGGGCCTCTCTGTCCGTTATTATACCCCGAGAAGTGGAAAGAATTACAATTCCCATCCCGCCTAAAATTCTAGGAATTCGTTGATAGTTCGAATAGATTCGTAGACCGGGTCGACTGATCCGTTTTAAATTTAAAACAGTTTTATATGGCCCTTTCCTATTCCTTCTATGTCGTAGGGTTAAAACCAAAAAATATTTGTTGCTTTCCTGATGTTTCCTCACGTTTTCAATAAAACCTTCTCTTAACAGTATTTTAACAAGGTTTTCGGTGATGTTAGTAGATGGTATTCGAACCGTTCCTTTTCTATTCATGTCAGCGTTTCGTATAGAAGTTATTATATCAGCAATAGTGTCTTTACCCATGATAAACTAAAATTATTGTTGCCCCCGAATTTTGATATGATCAACATGTTTTTTTTCTTTATATATTTTTTTTATGAATTGTTAAAGATATATGCGTGAGAAAAATCTACTAATTCATTTTATCTAATTTTATCTATTTTATTCATATTTTATTCAAATGCTATAACTATATTAGGGTCTCATCTTTATTATACTTATAGTACTTCAGGTGCTAATGAAACTATTTTAGTGAAATTTAACTGTCTCAATTCCCGTGCGATCGCACCAAAAATTCTAGTTCCTTTGGGATTTCCTTCTTGATCAATAACAACCGCAGCATTGTCATCATATCGTAGTATCATAGCATTGTCACGTTTGAGTTCTTTACAAGTACGTACAATTACAGCTCTGATCACTTCAGATTTTTCTAAAGGTGTATTTGGTATTGCTTCCTTGATTACAGCAACAATAACGTCACCAATATGAGCATATCGTCGATTACTAGCTCCTATGATTCGAATACACATCAATTCTCGGGCCCCGCTGTTGTCCGCTACATTTAAATGGGTTTGAGGTTGAATCATATCATTTTTTTTATTTGCTCTTTTGATGCAAAGGGGCGAAGTAAAAAAAAAAGAGATATTGTTTGTCCAAAATAAATAAAAAAAAAAAAGAAACCTACAAGTGTTTTTTTTTTTCATTCCAAAGACTTCTTTCCTTTGGTTCTACATTCCTATCCTGAAATAATTAATTGAGTTCGTATAGGCATTTTGGATCCCGCTATTGAAATAGCCCTTCTGGCTACATTTTCTGCTACTCCGCCCATTTCATAAAGTATTCTACCCGGTTTAACGATAGCTACCCAATATTCGGGAGATCCTTTCCCTGAACCCATACGCGTTTCCGCGGGTCTTACTGTAACTGGTTTGTCTGGAAATATACGTACCCATATTTTTCCACCGCGGCGCACATTTCGTGTCATTGCTCGCCGCCCTGCTTCTATTTGTCTAGATGTGATCCACGCGGGTTCAAGTGCCTGAAGAGCATATCTACCGAAGCAAATACGATTACCTCTATAAGATATTCCTTTCATTCTTCCTCTATGTTGTTTACGGAATCTGGTTCTTTTGGGGTTATAGTTGATGGTTGTTTCTCAATTAATTCCATCTCTACTACAGAACCGGACATGAGAGTTTCTTCTCATCCAGCTCCTCGCGAATGAAACAATTATAAAATAATATAGATGTATTTAATGATATTTTAGATAATATAATGTCATTTTTTTATAACGAGTCTTTATTTGGTTTTGTCTTTTTTATTATCATATCGGA